GGAAGAATTCCTCTTTGGATAATAGGTACTGTAACTGGTATTCTTGTGATCGGGTTAATAGGTGTTTTCTTTTATGGTTCATATTCCGGATTGGGTTCATCCCTCTAGTAATCGACTGAATTGAGTTATAGACATGAGAGCGTAAGAACTCGGCGGGATCCCCCTCTTTCTTTGTCTGATTTGAGGGGGACGTACCCGTTGAGTTCTTAAGAATCATACTATGTTTTTCTATTTGTTTTTGTTTAACTGACAAAATGGAGTTCCTTTTCGGATGTTTCAAAAACTTCCGTTGGGTAATGAAAAATGAACTTCATTAATTGATTCAAAACACCCGCCCCTTGACAGTATCTATCGGTACTTTCATTTCAAAGTTAGAAGAAAGAAAAGAAGGAATCACTCAATTCATTGGAGGATAGAATATATATTTTCTTAGATTCGATATTGTGTAAATACTTTTTATATTTATACTAATTGAAAATTTTTATAATTTTATAATAAGTCCTACTTGTTTCTTTATTTGACCACTACCTCTTATACTTATATTATCTCGTAATAATAGGAATCATTGAAGAACAGAATCAAGAATCATTACTCTTTCGACACAAGAAAGGGACTTTTCGAAACCCTTTCTTGTGTCGAAGACTACTCGCAAGAAGAATACGCTCTCCTAGCATTATACGTTTCCCGCATTTATCCGTTCTATTTCTATATAACCAATTACTTCTGTCTAATATCTAATCCAATTGGATTAGATTTTGAATCGAAAACAAAACTATTGATACATTTTATGACATTGAAAGATGGCAATAGTAAGATAACCACATCATCGCAATTTGCATAAAAAAAGTCAAGAGGGGGAAAGCCCCACACAACAGTCTTCTTCAAAATCTACATATTATGACTAGCAATGCGGTACACAAAATTCCTAGCATCTCCACTCATCTAGTTAGTATCTCATCTAGTTCTAGTAGAAAACGTATAAACAAGCAAAGTCGATAAATACGCAAGTCTAGAAATTCATTTCAGCCAATTGAACCTTCTCGAACTGTTTCTTTTTAAGAACCAAAAAGATTTGTGCTAAAATAACAGATGCGAAGAAGAACAAAAGGCCTTGGACACGCAATGGGTCTTGAAGTACTATTTCTGCATCCCCTTGACCAAATCCGCCGACATTCGGATTACTCGTTAATGGTTGATCCAATTTGATGGATTCACCCTCTGAAACAAGAAGTTCTGGTCCTGGAGGGATAATATCAACCACTTGACGTCCACCCGTATCTGTTATGGTTATTTCATACCCCCCCTTTTCTTTTCGTATGATTTTGCTTACTATACCTGCTGCTGTAGCATTATAAATTGTATTGTTACTCTTACTCCCGTCGGGATAAATCTGACCCCTTCCCCTGTTACCGCCCACGTATATAGGATATTTTAAAAAGTGAATATCTTTCTTAGTAGCAGGGTCGGGGGAAAGAATAGGAAAGGTGATTTCACTATATTTCTGCCCGGGTACGGGTCCTATCACAAGAATATTTTTTTTATTGGGACGATAGCTCTGAAAAGACAAATTGCCTATCTTTTCTTTAATCTCTGGAGAAATACGATCGGAGGGGGCTAATTCAAACCCTTCCGGTAAAATAAGAACAGCCCCTACATTCAAACCCCCCTTTTTACCATTAGCAAGAACTTGTTTCAGTTGCATATCATAAGGAATTCGAACAACTGCTTCAAATACAGTATCGGGAAGTACCGCCTGTGGAACCTCAATATCGACGGGCTTACTTGCTAAATGGCAATTGGCACAGACAATACGCCCAGTCGCTTCTCGTGGATTTTCATAACCCTGTTGTGCAAAAATAGGATACGCATTTGAAATGGCTGTCCGAGTTATGATATATATCATGAGCGATACGGAAATAGATCGAGTAATCTGTTCCTTTATCCAATAAAAAGTCTTTCTATTTTCCATGGTCCAATCTTGATCCCAAATTTTCTACAATAAATGGGGTAAGTCGCTAGTATAGTTTCCTATCCACGATTCTGCTAGTTACTGGGGAATAAGTTAAATGGAATACTATTTTATTGGCATAATATAAGATAAACCTACCAATGGGTCGAAATAGAAAGCGTAAGCCCGATTTTGAATGCTTTATTTAGGTAGAACTACAAAGTAACAAACGCTCTAATTAGATTAGATTAATATTAGTAGATCCTATATCAGTCATTCATTGAATGATAAATAACTACAAGTGAAGGAGATACGCGATTTAAATAACGAAAAATCCAATATTTAAAAATTGTATCCAGAATGACTGGAAAAGTGGAAACCAGCCCAGATATAATTTCATCATTATGAACAAATCCAAAATGTTTGTATACGGAGCCAACCATTAGTTCCCAACCATGGGGTGAGTGGAATCCGATACATAAATCTGTTAATAAAAGAATAGAAAAAGCTTTGACTGTGTCGCTTAAGTTATATAGGAATTTCTGGGCCCAAGAGTTAAGAATAACAAGTTCTTCATTACCCAAAATAGAATAACCGCTTAGAATAAAAAAACAGATTATATTTGTTGAGAAGTGCAAAATCATATGGATACGATCCTCATTGTGTATCTTGATTAATTGAATCACTTCTTTTTGGATTCCTATACGAAGTTTTTGGAGATGTGTCTCCGAGTATTCTTCGATCATTTCGTCCAAGACGAGGAGTTCCTCTAATTTTATGAATTGTTCTAGAATTCCCCGTTCTTGAATATCATTAAAAAAAATTTCGGATTGCCCAGCATTCCACCACTTAGTAACCCAAGATTCCAGGCTTTTATTAAATGAGAGAGAAAAACACCAGGGCAAAAATACTATAAATAGAAAATTTAACGGGGGAGTGAATGCTTTCTTTTTTGTCATTTTTTCATCGGTGAATTGTTAATCAACCCGCCTCATTTGTTGACTCTATGCAATCGAATATTTCTTTCACGCATGAGTTCTATACAAGATATGAAACCTATAAATGGATTTTCTTTGTTGTTATTGAATCTAGAAAGAATAGAGAAATCAACCAAGAAGCCACTTCGAATGAAGAAATACTAAACAAATATTGTTTCACGATATCTCAATCGGTCAACATTGTCTCCTTTGGATGAATGATCGAAAGAACCCCTTTAAGTTTTAAGTAATGAATATTTAAGTAATGAATATTAGTTAACTTTTGAGACGAAAGAACTCCCGTTCTATCAAAATATACAATATTTCAAAACAAATTCACGGATTGCTCACAGTCAGGAATAGAATAATTGAGGAAAAGAGATTACGATAATCACAAAACAGAATCGAAATTGGCTAGTTATAGTTATGAAATTGAATTATTCTTTTTGGATTGGCTATTAAGGAACACAAAATAAAGGATAAAAAGAAACATCGATTGAAATAAAAATTTACAAGTAGGATTTATCTGGATCTAAAGTATCAATTCCAACTAAACTTAATAAAAAAAGATCAATTTCTTTATACCGAAATGGTTTGATATATGAATTATTGAAATTTTTTACTTGTTTGAATTAAATGCATACGTATAAAAAAACACAAAAAGAGTTTCGTTTTATGGTTGTTCCGTCCGCTTTGGCTCGAATGAGCCTTTTGATGTGTGATGTGATGAAATTTCACACCTAAATTTTGTTATGGTATCGAAAAAAGAATCTTCTTTTCATTTTTCCCTCCTGATGAGAAAGGCATCTCTTTTACACGCATTTATCAAAATACTTCAAGCGGTACACGCAAGAAATAGGCCAATTCAGCAGCCTTTTGTTCAATATCTCGTGGAACCAAATTATCATCAGTAAGAGTTAAGGGAATGGCCCCCTGTCCGCGGATGTCCATATAAAGAACACGACGAGCATAAATACCCTCTTTAACTTCTATTCGAATGGACTGAATATCTTTTAAGAGGAAGCGGAGGAATATACGACGATTTTTTCCAGGAAATCCCCAACGAAAAATACACACTATGCCCTCCCCTCTATCGAATCGATCATAACCACTGCCCACATTCCAGGAAATTGTACACCACAAATAGGAGCTAATAAAGAGACCCGAGATTCCGTAGAACGACATCACGATCCCTTGCGGAAAAAAAGATATCCAATTTTTCCCAAGATAACTCGAAGTTCCAGCCAATAGGAATCCTAATGAACCTAAAAAAAGGATAAAGGCCCAGCAGAAATTACTTATTTTGCGAGACCCCATTATAAGTTCTATCCATATATGTTCTGATCGCCAACTCATACTTGATCCGATTACATTTTATTGGAATTTAGAGCATACCTCAAATTAATTTGACTTTACCTTTTTTTGTTTCCCACGTAACTCTCATCAACTAGCACTAGAACCTTTAGGAGTAAGCGGAGTAAGTCATCAAATTGAAATTGGTTAGAGCTAAAATCCTAAGATACCCCTTAGATATAGAAGATATAGATCTGCGGGCTTTCTCTTTTAGCCATTCGGCGTCCTGGTCGATTTGAAAACCACTAGAATTCATTTACTCATATATCATGTTTATGCAGGCGTTAGAGTTCTTTCCTCCATCTTTATATGCGGCAAAAATCACAGGTTATACCGAATTCAATTAAATAAAGATCTGTGTTCTGATACAAATCATAGTTTTGAAAAAAAAATGGAAGAAATTAGGCGACACCGCATCTAAATAACCTTATTTTTTTGAACATGAAGAGATAAAGAAGCCATTGCAATTGCCGGAAATACTAGGCCCACTAAAGGCACAAAAATAGAAGGAAAGCTGAAAGTTGTCATAAAATGGGTTCCTCAATTTATTATTTGTACCTGTATATTATTTATTTATAAATAAAAAGATTTTATACTAATTATAATTACGAATTTGAATTCTTATGAATTTTATTATTAATTCAATTTGAAATTCTTAGTATAGAGCTAGCCATCTAGAATATATAGTTAAATATCGAAGTTAATATATAGAATAAACGCAATAAATGTAGAACTAACTAAATGAACTTAGTCATCTTTCGACACGAAAGATATGCGGGCGAACGTCCTTTTTTCTTGATTTTTTTGTCTTTTATTCTTTTTCGTTTCTTCTAATTTACTCCTAATAAATAATAAAGAAAGAATTTATTAAACATTTTAATAATAAATATTTTAATAAACATTTTAAACATTAGTGAAAGACTCATTAGAATACTAACCAACTGGGATTGTTAGCTAAAACGGGATTTTCGATAAATGTAAATAGAGAAAAAACTCTCTATTTTTTTTATCCGTACGATAAGAAGAAATTCGTTTTGTTTTACTAATTGGAAGAATTCACCCTTTTTTTGATAAAGACTTCTTAATTAGTAATCGACAATATAGGTAAAAAAAAAAAAAAGAATTATCCGAACCTTTTGATACTTTCTACAGTTAGATCTTACGAAACCAACAAAAATTCCCTTCTTAGTTACTTTTATTTCGATAAACTAACTACTCATTTGCTAAAAAAAAAATAACAAACAATTTAACTTAGTTCGCTATTGAATTTGGATTCAAAGGAAGAAAAGCATGGAACGCAAATAACTCACTCAGAACACTTTTTAAAATATTACGTGGGACAATTAGGTCGAATAAACCCTTCTGGAATAGGTATTCAGCCGCTTGTGAACCTTCGGGTACTGTTTTATTCAATGTTTGTTCAATTACTCTTTTACCCGCAAATGCAATGTAGGCATTGGGTTCGGCAATAATGATATCACCCAACATACCAAAACTCGCTGTCACCCCACCAGTAGTAGGAGATGTAAGGATTGATACATAAAATAACTTTTTATTGGATTGATAATCATATAAAGCAGACGAAATTTTAGCCATTTGCATCAAGCTCAAACTTCCTTCTTGCATGCGCGCCCCTCCGGAAGCGCATACTATAATAAGAGGTAGAAACTTATTGGTAGCATACTCAATCAAACGGGTAATTTTTTCCCCAACTACGGATCCCATACTACCCCCCATAAATTGAAAATCCATAATCCCAACTGCTACGGGAATGCCGTTTAGTTGGCCGATGCCGGTTTGAACAGCCTCAGTTAATCCTGTCTTCCTTTGATAAGAATCAATGCGATCTTTATAAGGTTCTTCTTCCGAATGAAATTCAATGGGATCCCGAGAAACCATGTCTTCATCCATAGGATCCCAAGTACCGGGATCAATCGAAAGTTCGATTCTATCTGAACTACTCATTTTCAAATGATATCCACATTGTTCACAAATATTCATTTTTGATGTCAAAAATTTCTTATAATTTAATCCATAACAATTTTCGCATTGAACCCACAAATCCCTATATTTGTGACTTACATCGTGATCATTGGAACTTTCTCTTAAAGTAAAATCACTATCCTTCGCGCGGATTCGTATACCCGAACCACCCCTTTCGCTATTATTTCTAATTTCAACATAAATGGAACTATAAATGTAACTATCACTGCAATTCTCACTACTACTTACAATGGACATATCAATCCCGATTTGAGATTGAAGATAACTGTCAATGCAACTATTAATATGAGTATTCCAACTATATTGAGTATCATACATGTAACGATTAGAGTAGGTATCGTCAATCGTAGATGCATCATTGAGATAACTAGAATTCTGATAATAACTAGAAAAAGAACTTTCTAGGTCACCCCCAAAAGAATGATTGTTGTCAATCTCAAAAATGGGATTTTCAATATCAAAATAGATGGAATAACTGTCTCCATTACTATCCTTAACTAAAAGAGTGTCATCAGGGATAAAATTCCGAATGTCTTTGACAACGAATAAAGGATCAACCTTGCTGTAACTATAATCGTGACGACCTCCCCACCCCTGAATGCTTTTACTGGTATCTTTTTCTTTTATATTCGGATCGTCCCTTTCACTGGTATTTTCAATAGGACCAAGACTGTCCATTGGTTTATTTAGCCCACACCGGCATTCTAACCCCTCCTTAAGCAACATCGAATTAAACCACCATTTTTCCATAGCGTTTTCTTGCCTCCTATTTGCATGAAAATACAATAGATGAATAGTCATTCGATCCAAAATTCTTTTAATTTTAAAAGGACAATATACAGGATGGGTAGAAAAGTCTTGCTTCAGGGAAACTGAAGAATATAAAAAAATATACCAATCCTAAGAATCCATAGGATTCATTGTGGATCTAAGACAGCACTAGAAAGGTTGGTTTAATTCGTCGATTTTGTATTTCAAATCTTCTCTACTTAGATTAAGTCTGTATTTATCCAAAATACGTGCAATAGAATCTTTGTATTCGGCTCAATCCTTTTAGTAAAAGATTGGGCCGAGTTCAATTTCAATTCAACTAAGAGAACAAAAGGTAATTACGACGGATTCAAAGTATCCACTGCTTTAAGATAGAGGCTTAGTCTTTTATTTTATAGACCTAGGCGTCCCCTCAGGATCCAAAGTATCCACTGCTTCAAACTCAAA